AAAAAAGAATTCGCGGATTCTTTTTGGTAGTCAGTGGAATTTATAGAATATGATTGAATTGCGTAATATAAATAGAAAATATAATAAGAATAGTATTTATTGTAATTGTATTTATTTTATTAAGTACATGCTGATACGGCTATCTATTTTATCCATATATCACATCTTTTATTGTAATTTCACTTGGGACAACGTGAGTCACACTCCATCAAAATTTGTATTTTCTATTCAATATATTCAATGAAAAATTGAAACAGGAGAATTCTCTATAGGGATATGTACATAAGAGAGAGATCCGGTTTGATATCTGGGTAACAATTTCTGTTCTGGGGTTTACATATACACATATATGTTATTATAATTATAATTGATAATTGAAAAGGATTGCTTATTGAAAAAAAAAAATGAATACTGATTAGTCATAAATCAATTTTATTTTCTTTTGCTATTCAATGAAACAAAATTTCATTGGAGATAAAAATGGAAGAATCGTTCGCTAATTCAAAGTAAATTGTTAATGGTTCCAATTTGTCCTGAATTTTGCAGTCTGTGACCGGAAATCCGTTTTTTCTACTCTCAATAAAAAAGAGAAGGGATGTTTTTAAGCGATGTATATTTTAAGATACAATCAATCGAAGAGGAGAATCTAAACTAGATCCAATAAAAAACAGGAATTTCTTTTTAAAAAAGGATAAGTACAACGGTATTCAAGATAAAAAAAGGAGTGAGTAATAGAATTAGAATATAGATAATATTTTTATCCATTTTGGACCGAATTTGGCGGCATGGCCAAGTGGTAAGGCGGGGGACTGCAAATCCTTTATCCCCAGTTCAAATCCGGGTGTCGCCTGATCAACAAAAGATTTTTTATTTCTTTCCTATCTTGCCGATCTAATTCGACGAATTCTTGCTCCGCAAGAAGCAGAGGCAAAGGACTAAGTGGGCGTGTCAATACTCGATTTTTATAACCCATGGTGTAGGTTTTCTAAAAGACTGTCATTTTTTTTTTCTCAAAATTGAGGTGTAGCCCAAATCGGTATCAATAGAGATGAAGCAACTCTCACTTATTACTTTAATGATTGACTCTCACCATTTATTTGATTTTTCAATTGAATCAAATAAATGGTGAGAGTCAATTCCGGGATTCAGAACTAAGGTCGGAAATCTCGGTATCCAAAGGTTCCTAAGGGACACTCTGTTTTTGCTACTAGAATTGAAGAAGAGATTATACGAAAGACTATAATAACAAGATCTCTTAAATTACCCTTATTCAAAGTAGTGTCTCGTGACTCCGTCTGGTATTAAAAGAGTAAAGGTTAAAGTTGAAAAAAAAGAATGTATTAATTAATAGTGGTGGTGAGTTCTCCGGATTTTTTCACAGAAAGAAAGACAGTAAGCTTAGATCAAATAGGAAATAGAGGTATCTGATAGATAGTTATCTATCGTGATGGTATATTTTTATGCTTTTTGCTTAGTAAGGAAAGGCATTAATATCAAAACAAACAATAGGTCTTACTATTCTTACATGCTCCATATAGAAGCATTCCTTTGATATTTCCAAGGAAAAGGCGTGTGTATCATCGTATTTGTACTAAATGCTTCCTGATTTTACCAGAAACCCTAAAATATAGAAACTTGTTACGAGTGTATTCATTGAATTGGTTCATCAATAAATAGTCTTACCTATTTTGACTCTGCGCCATTGATTCCGCTATGATTATTAATCAATAATAGAATAATTCCTTCATAGAAATAGGGGACATAATTCACATGGATATAGTAAGTCTTGCTTGGGCTGCTTTAATGGTAGTCTTTACATTTTCCCTTTCACTTGTAGTATGGGGAAGGAGTGGACTCTAGGGCTGGGCACTACTAATTGCTCAATCGAACCGTATCAATTCTTTATTGATCATTTTGCGAAGCCCTAAAAAAAGAAAAATGTCTTCCAAATTGTACTGGAATACAGTAATGAATGATTACCATAATTGTATTTCGAAACTCAAATCTACGCATGATAGGCGATTTTTTCCAACCTAATTTTTCCTAAATATTCTATTTTAGTGAATCAGCTCTTATCATAATTATGGATATTACAATAAGAAAAACTAATACTATTTTTTTTCTTTATTTATTTCCCCTTTTTCTTTTACCTTTCTAAAAGAAAGTCGTTCTGCTATTACGACAATACATATTTTCTTTCTATCGGAAACGAAGCGATTAGTGATTGGCCAAAGAGATCCGACACATAAGAAAATGAGATCTTTCTTCTGTTGAGCGATCCACATATCACACATTTAACATTTGTTTTAGACTACTAGAAAAGTTTTTATGCTTTTTTTGATTCATCTCATGTTTAAGCATGAAAAATGGACAGGGTCTGCTCTACTCCTTTTACAAATCCGAAGAAGTTACTGTATAACTTAACTCCGCGGATCATCCGTTAATTGTTCAATCAATGACTTCTTGAGATGGGAAATCAAACTAAAAGAAATAAAGTGCT